TTCTTTTTGTATATTATAATATGGATGATCCGATCCGCAAGGACCATGATTGGGAATTTGTGTATCGTCTTTCTCTGAGGAAGAGGCGAAACATTATCCACTTGAATTCGGGACAGCGATTGGAAACTTTAGTGATAGACTGGATTTGTTATCTAATGTCTGCTTTTATTGAACAAATACCCATTGGGGAGGGTTTATTCAAACAACAAGGAGCTGGGTCCACTATTCCATCCAATGATATGGAGCATGTATTATCCCATCTCTTCTCGAGAAAAAAGTGGGCGATTTCTTTGCAAAATTGTGTTCAATTTTATATTTGGCAATTCCGTCAAGATCTCTTCGTTAGTTGGGGGAATAATCCGCACGAATCGGATTTTTTGAGGAACGTATCGAGAGAGAATCGATGGTTAGACAATGGGTTGGTAAATAAGGATCGGTTTTTTAGCAAGGTACGGAATGTATTGTCCAATATTCCATGTGATTCCACAAGATCTAGCCAATTGATCAATCAAAGAGAGATTCAACAACTAAAAGAAAGATCGATTCTTTGGGATCCTTCCTTTCTTAAAACGGAACGAACAGAGATAGAATCAGACCGATTCCCAAAATGCCTTTCTGGATTTTCCTCCATGTCCCGGCTATTCACCACGGAACGTGAGAAGCAGCAGATTCATTTTCATCTGCTTCCGGAAGAAATCGAAGAATGTATTGGGAATCCTACAAGATCCATTCGTTCTTTTTTCTCTGACAGATGGTCAGAACTTAATCTGGGTTCGAATCCTACTGAGAGGTCCACTAGAGATCTTAAATTGTTGAAGAAACAACAAGATGTTTCTTTTCTCCCTTCCAGGCGATCGGAAAAGAAAGAAATGAGTATAAAGATCATTACGTATAACCAAAATACCGTCTCAATGCATCCTATTTCATCAGATCCGGGATGTGATATGGTTCCGAAGGATGAACCGGATATGGAAAGTGATCAGATTTCATTCTTGAACAACAATCCATTTTTGGATTTATTTCATCTATTTCATGACCGGAACAGGGGGGGATACACGTACCACCATGATTTTGAATCAGAAGAGATATTTAAAATGTCAGATCTATTCACTCTATCAATAACCGAGCCGGATCTATTGTATCATAAGGGATTTGCCTTTTCGATTGATTCCTACGGATTGGATCAAAAATTCTTGAATGAGGTATTCTACAGGGATGAATCAAAAAAGAAATCTTTATGGGTGATACTTCCTATTCTTTTTTATGAAGAGAATGAATCTTTTGATCGAAGGATCAGAAAAAAATGGGTCAGGATCTCCAGCGGGAATTTGGAAGATCCAAAACCAAAAATAGTGGTATTTGCTAGCAACAACATAATGGAGACAGTCAATCCATATATCTTGATCCGAAATCTGATGATTCAAATCTATAATAGCACCGAAGGGTACATAAGAAATTTATGGAATCGATTCTTTTTAATATCCGATCGCTACTTCGAATATGGAATTCAAAGGGATCCAATAGGAAATGAGACTCTGAATCATAGATCTATAATGAAATATACGATCAACCAACATTTATCGAATTTTAAAAAGAGTCAAAAGAAATGGTTCGATCCTCTTTTTTTTATTTATCGAATCGAGAGATCCATGAATCGAGATCCTAATGCATATAGATACAAATGGTCCAATGGGAGCAATCAATTCCAGGAACATTTCGTTTCCGAGCAGAAGAGCCGTTGGATAGTAGTGTTCGATCGCTTACGTATACGATATTCGATGGATGGTGGTGGGGTTATCGACAAAAAAGATTTGTCCAAGTGGATTCTCTTGTCTAACTCACTTCCTTTTTTCTTTGTGAGTTTTGGGAATATCCCCATTCATAGGTCCGAGATCCACATCTATGAAAAAGGTCCGAATGAACTCTGCAATCCGTTGTTAGAATCAATAGGTCTTCAAATCGTTCATTTGAAACAATTGAAACCCTTCATGGATGATCATGATACTTCCCAAAAATCTAAATTATTGATCCATGGAGGAAGAATATCACCTTTTTTGTTCAATAAGATACCAAAGTTGATGATTGACTCATCATTATTCCATACTCGAAAGAATCGCAGTCAATCCTTTGAAAACACGGATTCCTATTTCTTCTCAATGATATACCACGATCAAGACAATTGGCTGAATCCCGCGAAACCATTTCATAGAAGTTCATTGATATCTTCTTTTTATAAAGCAAATCGACTCCGATTCTTGATGAATCAACATAACTTCTGCTTCTATTGTTGTAAGAAAAGATTCCCTTTTTATGTGGAAAGAAGGGCCCGTAATGATTATTTTACGTATGGACAATTCCTCTATATCCTGTTCATTCACAATCAAACATTTTCTTTGTGCGTCGGTAAAAAACATGCTTTTTTGGAGAGAGAGACTATTTCACCAATCGAGTCACAGGTATCATACATATTCATACCTAACGATTTTCCAAAAAGTGGTGACGAAACGAATAGATCGTACAAATCTTTCCATTTTCCTCGTACCGATCCATTCGCTCGTAGAGCTATTGACTCGATTGCAGACATTTCTGGAACACCTCTAAAAGATGGACCAAGAGTCGTCCATTTTGAAAGCACTTCTTGTCAACCTCTTTCAGATATGAATCTATCTGATGATTATTCAGAAGGGATTCACTTGCATCCGTATCTCCATTTAAATTCAAACATGAGTTTGATTCCCAGTCAACGTTCTGAGAAAGATGTACCATCCGAAAAGAGGAAAAAACAGAGTCTTTGTTTAAATAAATGCGTTGAGAAAGGGCAGAAGGATAGAACCTTTCCACGGGAAAGTGCTTTTTCAACTCTCTCAAAATGGAATCTATTCCAAACATATATGCCATGGTTCCTTACTTCGACAGGGTACAAATATCTATATTTGATATTTTTAGATCCTTTTTCAGACCTATTGCCGATACGAAGTAGCAGTCAACAATTTGTATCCATTTTTCATGATATGATTCATGGATCAGATATATCATGGCGAATGATTCTTCAGAAAAAATTGTGTCTTCCACAACGGAATCTGATAAGTGAGATTTCGAATCAGTGTTTACATAATCTTCTGTCCGAAGAAATGATTCATCGAAAGAATGAGTCATCGATATCGACACATCTGAGATCGCCAAATGTTCAGGAGTTCCTCTATTCCATCCTTATCCTTCTTTTTGTTGCTGGATATCTCGTTCGTACACATCTTCTCTTTGTTTCCCGAGCCTCTGAGTTACAGACAGAGTTCGAAAAGGTAAAATCTTTGATGATTCCATCATTGATGATAGAGTTGCGAAAACTTCTGGATAGGTATCCTACATCTGAACTGAATTCTTTCAGGTTAAAAAAAATCGTTCTAGTTGTTCTGGAACAATTAGGAGATTATTTAAAAGAAAGAATACGGTGTTATTCTGTCGGCAACATGTTTTTGGGTGGTCCCGCTTATGGGGTCAAATCAATACGCTCTAAGAAAGATTGGAATATCCATCTCATCGATATCATCGATCTCATCATAAGTCTCATCATACCAAATCCCATCCATCGAATCACTTTTTCGAGAAATACGAGAGATCTAAGTCATACAAGTAAAGATCTCTATTCATTGATAAGAAAAAAAAACTTTAACGGTGATTGGATGGATGATAAAATAGAATCCTGGCTCGCGAACAGTGATTCAATGGATGATGAAGAAAGAGAATTATTGGTTCAGTTCTCCACCTTAACGATAGAAAAAAGGATTGATCAAATTCTATGGAGTCTGACTCATCGTGATCATTTATCAAAGAATGACTCTGGTTATCAAATCATTGAACAACCGGGAGCAATTTACTTACGATACTTAGTTGACATTCATAATAAGTATCTCATGAATTATGAGTTCCATACATCCTGTTTAGCAGAAAGACGGATATTCCTTGCTCATTATCAGACAATCACTTATTCACAAACCTCATGTGGGGCTAATCGTTTTCATTTCCCATCTCATGGAAAACCCTTTTCGCTCCGTTTAGCAGCCCTATCATCCCCCTCTAGGGGTATATTAGTGATAGGTTCTATAGGAACTGGACGATCCTATTGGGTCAAATACCTAGCTACAAACTCCTATGTTCCTTTTCTTACGGTATTTCTGAACAAGTTCCTGGATAAAAAAAATGGTTTTCTTATGGATGAGAGTGATGACGATATGGAGAGTTATGACGATATGGAGGGTGATGACGATATGGATCTTGAGACGGAGCTGGATCTGCTTACTATGATGAATGCGCTAACTATGGATATGATGCCGGAAATAGACCGATTTTATATCACCCTTCAATTCGAATTAGCAAAAGCAATGTCTCCTTGCATAATATGGATTCCAAACATTCATGATCTGGATGTGAATGAGTCGAATTCCTTATCCCTCGGTCTATTAGTGAACTTTCTCTCCAGGGATTTTGAAAGAAGTTTTACTAGAAAAAATGTCGTTATTGCTTCGACTCATAAACCCCAAAAAGTGGATCCCGCTCTAATAGCTCCGAATCATTTAAATACATTCATTAAGATACGAAGGCTTCTTATTCCACAACAACGAAAGCACTTTTTCACTCTAACATATACTAGGGGGTTTTACTTTGAAAATAAAATGTTCCATACAAATGGATTTGGGTCCATCACCATGGGTTCCAATGCACTAGATCTTGTAGCACTTACCAATGAGGCCCTATCGATTCGTATTACACAGAAGAAATCAATTATAGACTGTAATACAATGAGATCCGCTCTTCATAGACAAACTTGGTATTTGCGATCCCAGGTCAGATCGGTTCAGGATCATGGAATCCTTTTCTATCAGATAGGAAGGGCTGTTGCACAAAATGTACTTCTAAGTAATTGCCCCATTCAAATATCTTCTATCTATATGTATATGAAGAAATCATGTAACGAAGGGGGTTCTTATTTGTACAAATTTTACTTCGAACTTGGAACGAGCATGAAGAAATTTACGATACTTCTTTATCTTTTGAGTTGTTCTGCCGGATGGGTCGCTCAAGATCTTTGGTCTCTACCCGGACCCGATGAAATAAATGGGATCACTTCTTATGGACTCGTTGAGAATGATTCTGATCTAGTTCATGGCCTATTATTAGAAGTAGAGGGCGCTCTGACGGGATCCTCACGGACAGAAAAAGATTATAGTCCGTTTGATAATGATCGAGGAGTGACATTGCTTCGGCCCGAACTGAGGAATCCCTTCGATATGCAAAATGGATCTTGTTCTATCGTTGATCAGAGATTTCTCTATGAAAAATACGAATCGGAGTTTGAAGAAGGGGAAGGAGCCCTCGACCCACAACAGATAATAGAGGAGGATTTATGCAATCAAATTTTTTGGGCTCCTAGAATATGGCACCCTGGGGGCTTTCTATTGGATTGTATCGAACCCAATTCATTGGGATTTAACTATGATGGGGCCACATTTCGGGGCAAGCGGATCATTTATGAAGAAGAGGATGAGCTTCCAGAGAATGATTTGGAGTTCTTGCAGAGTGGAACCATGCAGTACCAGACACGAGATAGAGCTTCCAAAGAACAAGGGTTTTTTCGAATAAGTCCCTTTTGGGACCCCGCAGATCCACTCTTTTTCCTATTCAAAGATCCGACCTTTGCCTCTGTGTTTTCACATCGAGAATTCTTTGCAGATGAAGAGATGTCAAAGGGACTTCTTACTTCCCAAACAGATCCTCCTACATCTATATATAAACGCTGGTTTATCAAGAATACGCAAGAAAATCTCTTCGAATTGCTGATCAATCGCCAGAGATTGCTTAGAACCAATCGTTCATTATCAAATGGATCTTTCCGTTCGAATACAACTCCATTCGAGAGTTTTCCGTATTTATCAAATCTGTTCCTATCTAACGGAACGCTATTGGATCAAATGACAAAGACATTGTTGAGAAAAAGATGGCTTTTCCCGGATGAAATGAAAATTGGATTCATCATGTAACAGTAGAAAGATTTCCCTTCCTTAGCCGGAAATAAATGTGGCCATGAAAGAGGGATTCAGTGGAACAGAATGTGGGGGTTAGAGTCGTGAAAAAACTTGTTTATTCCATATTTTGGACCTATGTTCCATGGAACAATATGCTACTGTTGATGAAACATGGAAGAATTGAAATTCGATCAAAACACTATGTATGGATTCACTGCCTAAACAAGAATTCTTGAACAGCGAACAACTAGAGCCTTTGTTATTCTTATTGATCACTACATCCAAAAATTTCCATGAAAGATGTAACATATGAAAATCAAAAATACGCATGTCTGAAATGGTTGCTATCTGCTCCAAGAACTAATCATTGGTTTCACTGAATAATAACTTAAAATAAGAGAAGATCACCAAGCGTGATCCGCTGCTTGCTCATTGAACGAGCATTCTCCATGAATTTGCCTTGAAGAGGACTCGAACCTCCACGCTCTGTAGCACGAGATTTTGAGTCTCGCGTGTCTACCATTTCACCACCAAGGCATCTTGAAAGTGAATCGTATTGGATGTATGGTGGAATATATGACAAAGGTGATGATGTGTTGGAGTATTTCAATTGATCGGTCATGTCATTCATATACCCGAGTAAGACATCCAATTGCTTCGATTTGAATCAAAAGATGGACTCAAACCGATTTCTCACAATATAGATGATGCCCAAGTGGTGAATAGGGTGGTGCTGCGCCTATCTCATTCCATTCGATGGAATTGTTCGATGTTAAGTAGATCATCTTCTTTTACGTGAGGGCCTCTCTTTGCTTGGTTTCGTCTAGTCATTACTTGTTGATTCTTTTTTTTTTTATTTTTGATTCCCTTCCTCGCGTATGTATAAGACCGAATGGCGCTCACTCATGACTAAACTTGTTTTGAAGAGATGAAATAGAACCAGTCAGATCGTGAATTAGTAACTGCATCCAATCTCCAAAAAAATCCCAATCGTTTCGATTTCTATTGGAATGGAATATTTACAGAATCCCCATATCATGGGATCAAACCTTATTCCATGGTATTGACATGAGATGACTCTACTTATTAATCAAGTCCCCGCCTTTTTTTCGTTGATCCATTTCTTTTTTTGATGTTTCTTTCGTTTCCTTTTCGTTTGTTTGGATTAAGAATTACGATTATTGATTCAGCTATGTATTCTTTTCCGATCGAGATGTATAATAGATCCAGGATTAACGAAAATGTGCAAAAGCTCGATTTGCCTCTGCCCTTCGATAAGTATCTTCTTTTTTGCGTATGGCATCGCCACTCCCTTTGGCAGCATCCACTAATTCGGAACTTAATTTGAAAGCCGTATTTCTACCCGGACGTTTTCGGGATGCCTCTAATAACCAACGAATGGCAAGTGCTTTTCCTTGTGTGGATCCTATTTCAATGGGAACTTGATTCGTCGATCCGCCTACACGTTTTGTTTTTATTG